GATGGGGCGTGGCCAAGTGGTAAGGCAACGGGTTTTGGTCCCGGTATTCGGAGGTTCGAATCCTTTCGTCCCAGGTATATACCTTGTATCAGAGTAAAAGTATCTTTTGAAAATAACGTTATGTTTAAATGCCTAATATTGGATAGAATGTCATTCTTGTTTCTTTTATAATTTATAAATATTCTTTTATGAATCATATCTTTGTTTTTCACAACATACAGATAGTACTAAATATATTTGTTTGTGATCAAGATATGATGGTAACATAGGTCACACCCTAGTTGAATTCAACTAATTAAAAAATAAAATAAAGTATGACGGATTTTTCATCATATGTTCATTCCCTTCATATTGAAGGGGTTTAGCTACTTAATTTGAAGAAAAACCTTACGTCTCATATCTTTTTTAATTTTCAACGATATATTTTATTTTGAATCACAATAAGAAAGAGCCCTTCTTTCCTATATCTTATTCTTTATCCATTCAAATTAAACTTAAATGGGGTAGCCAAAAATTATTAGGATCTCTTTATTCTAAACAAGAGTAAGGTTATTACATTCAATTAATGGGATTAATGGGATTACGTCTCTTAAGACAAGACTGGGTTTGGGTAAACTAAAAAATTACGAGCAAGCGCCCAATCTGGACTTGTTTGTCTTTGTCCCTAGAGAGTATCCTTTCCCCAAAGGGGATCCTTTTTTTTGTTCTGATTCAGCATTCCCAGAGAGTCGTGGGTTAGATAGTTCTTAATTAGTAACAGTAACAGGAGGTCTTCATTTAAATATCTCTATATCTGTGTATGTCCGAATCTCATTAACAACGAATCAAGTTACATATGTAACGGATCCAGAATAAAGACTGTAGTTCAGTCTATCTGATAGGTATGAAAAACCCCTACTTCGTTCATCTTATTAATAAAATTAAAATTGAAAGAACAAGTACCTAAATCTTCTCTTAGATCGGTCTTTTTTATCTATCTTCACACAAAAATGGGGTTTTTGTTCAATTCATTTATCTGCTTTAAATCTTAAATCGTTGATGGTTCAATTCGAAAAGAAAAGATATTTTTATTTTTTTATGATAATCAAATTTTTAGTCTTTACTGTAAAACTTTATTCAAATAATGATATCTAAATAGTAAACTTTTTCGATTATAAAAAATTTTAATGATTGCTTTTGAGTTGAATCTTTGGTATTCAAAAAAGTAGGAAATGGGCCATATTGAGTCACTTTAAGATGCAGAGTAAAAAAGAATTCATTTATTCATATTCGTATTCTTTGCTATATTTCTATTAGTTTTTTTAATAAAAAGTAAAGTGTTGCATTCATACAATAACATACAATAATAGGTGGGGTTTTACTAAGATTGCTTCAAAAAAAAATTTTACCATCTTTGTATAGAAGAAAAAAGGGTATAGATGAAAATGTTTATGTATCGACGGAACCAATGACTATTCATGATTCCATAATTGAATCAATTCCATATGGGTTCCAAATTAGAGGAATGTTTTGTTATGGTAAAACTTCGTTTGAAACGCTGTGGTAGAAAGCAACGTGCGACTTGAAGGACACGATCCGGTGTGGATTTTTATTCTTACATCCGCCATCTTTTCTATGAATGAAGATGCTCTTGACCCGACATCTGTTCTGTTTTCACTAGAATCCTTATTTTTGTTAGGTTGTAATGAAAAATAGAGTACATGATGGAGCTCGGGTAGAAACTATGGATTCATCTTTCAGGGGGCAAGAATCTAGGGTTAATACCAATCAATAACTTGGAACAACTTCGTAAGTATATCAATATATAAATCGAAAGGATCCGATTCAGTCAAGTTTTTAATTCAAAAGTAAAATTTGTTGGAATTGATAAAAGTCTTTCGATTCAAAGTGTATCGCGCGGGAATCGAGAGTTTATATGATTCTTTGATAGAAAGAAATCACAAAAGGGGTATGTTGCTGCCATTTTGTAAGGATTAAGAAGCACCGAAGTAATGTCTAAACCCACTGATTTAAAACAAAGAAAAAAGGATCCCAGAACAAGGAAACGCCGTTTTTCAATTGTCTCAATAACTGTATAATATATAATAATAAAGATTAAATGAGACAAACAATAATAATAAAGATTAAATGAGACAAACAAGAGGGGGTTAAAGACCATTCAAAAAATGAAATAAATTGCCTAAAGATTTTTTTTCTTTTAAGCTATTTGAGAATTATACAACTTGAGTTATGGGTACAAATGGTTTTTTTTCAGGAAGGGGGAAGAAAAAAAAATGAGTTAAATCCCATTATAATTTATTTTATCAACTCCTTTGCCATTAAATATAATTCTATACGTAGACAAAACTCCAAATCATTTTTTCTCGAGCCGTACGAGGAGAAAACTTCCTATACGTTTCTAGGGGGGGTCTTGTTCATTTACTTAGATCTATCCCAATGAGCCGTCTATCGAATCGTTGCAATTGATGTTCGATCCCGAAGAGAAGGAAGAGATCTTCGGAACGTAGGTTTTTATGATCCGATAAAGAATCAAAGTTATTTAAACGTTCCTGCTATTCTATATTTCCTTGAAAAGGGCGCTCAGCCCACAGGAACTGTTCGGGATCTTTTAAAAAAGGCGGAGGTTTTTAAGTAGCTTGTTCCTAATCAAAAAAAATTTAATTAAGGAAATAAAGAAATAGAAAGGGGTAGTAATTCTTATATAAATTATAAATTTTTGTATTTATATTTTTTCCTTTTTGGATTCTACTCATATCTATTTTTCATTGCTTCTATAAAATCTCATGTTCTAGAACGACAAAACCCGAGTTGCTTGATCCTAGAAATAGAAAATTCTGGGAGTTCCTTCAATTGGTCGGTTTTCGTTGGAACTCTACTAATAAGTAATAACCAAGGAATCCTCCTTTTTTTATTCTAGTTACTTATTATTGATTGAATAAAATAAATCAATATAAATCTGATATTTTTTCTACTTCTTCCTTCTTTATTCCTTTATCTAAACTTTTTCAGCTATATAGTGCCAATCCAACACAAGCCCTTTTTTATTTTTTTAATAGTATTGAAATAAATATAATTTATATTGAAATAAATATAATTTATTTTGTTTTTCCGTTGTATTCTTTTCTCAACATTTATATTGACAACAGTGTATCGAACAAATATAATTCATCGTGATAAGTAGATAAATTTATTTATGTCCGAGAGGTTTGATTTTTACCTTATAACCTTATATTATTCAAATAACGGGATTCCTTGGATTCTCTTTAATAGAATATAATTTGAACTAAGATATAATAAGAATAGGGGTTTTGATTGAAAAGTCGATAACATAAGAACTAAGAGGTGGTCTATAAATTTTGACATTTATCTATCTTTTTCTTTTTGATTGTATCTACATAAACTTTTTCTATTCGGGTTGCTAACTCAACGGTAGAGTACTCGGCTTTTAAGTGCGGCTAGGATCTTTTACACATTTGGATGAAGCGAGGGATTCGTCCATACCATCGGTAAAGTTTGGAAGACCACGACTGATCCTGAAAGGGAATGAATGGAAAAAATAGCATGTCGGATCAACTAAGATTTCTGAGAAATATTTCATTCTTTCCGAATAGGTACAAACCCTTGTGTTCTTTTTTGAAACGGAACAAAATGAATTCAATTTAAAGTTGGGTCGGATGAATAAATGGATAGAGATAGAGCCCTAATGGCTTCAATTTATTGATTATAGGGAAAAAAGCAACGAGCTTCTGTTCTTAATTTGAACGATTACCCGATCTAATTAGACGTTAAAAATGTATTAGTGCCTGATACGGGAAGAGATTATCCCATGAACGGATTCTTTTTTTTTTATGAATCCTAACTATTGACATTTTCCATTATGGAATAGAAATGAGAAATGTGTGTAGAAGAAACAGTATATTGATAAAAAAATTCCAAAATCAAAAGAGCGATTAGGTTGAAAAAATAAAGGATTTCTAAGTATTTTGTTATCCTATACGAATAGACATTTTTCGTTTAAATGGAAAAGAGAGGATAGAGAATCCGTTGATAAGTTTACCTGTATCCGAGGTATCTATTCGTTTATTACTATAATACCTCGTTTTGACTGTATCGCACTATGTTTCATTGATAACCCCCAAAATCCTCTACCTTTAGTTCAACTAGAATTTCAAATGGAGGAATTCCAAAGATATTTAAAGCTAAATAGATCTCAACAACACTACTTCTTATATCCACTTATCTTTCAGGAGTATATTTATGCACTTGCGCATGATCATGGTTTAAATAGAAATAGATCCATTTTTTTGGAAAACGCAGGTTATAATAAATTCAGTTTACTAATTGTGAAACGTGCAATTGAGCGAATGTATCAGTATGAACAGAAGCATTTGATTCTTTTTGCTAATGATTTTAACCAAAATATATTTTTTGGACGCAACAAGAATTTTTCTTTTCAAATGATATCAGAAGGATTTGCAGTCATTGTAGAAATTCCGTTTTATCTCCGATTATTATCTTCGCTAGAAAGGAAAGGAATAGTTAAATCTCATAATTTACGATCAATTCATTCAATATTCCCTTTTTTAGAGGACAATTTTTCACATTTAATTTATGTATTGGAGATACTAATACCCTACCCAGCCCATCTGGAAATATTGATTCAAACTCTGCGCTATTGGGTAAAAGACGCTTCTTCTTTACATTTATTACGATTCTTTCTCCATGAGTATCGTAGTTGGAATACTCCAAATAAAGCCAGTTCTTGTTTTTCAAAAAGAAATCAAAGGTTTTTCTTCGTCCTATATAATTCTCATCTATGTGAATATGAATCCATCTTCGTCTTTCTTCGTAACCAATCTTCTCATTTATATTCAACGTCTTCTGGAACCCTTCTTGAACGAATCTATTTCTATGGAAAACTAGAACATCTTGTACTTGTAGAAGCTTTTGCTAAGGCCTTTCAGGCCAATCTATGGTTGTTTAAGGATCCTTTCATGCAT